TATTGTACGATAGACAATGAACGTAACATAATTACCTCGACAGAGTCCTTTTCAGTTTAAACCACAATTTTTCCAGTTCCAACTTTGTTTGTCTATTCTCAATTAATAATCGAGAAACAATCTATCTCATTCTTGTTCAAATCACACATTGTTTATGTATGTGTTTGTTCCAGTTCAGTTCTAATCCAATAAAGAAGATACTAATAAAATAAAAAACCAAGCAACATCTCTTTTTTTTTTAGTAAATTTGTTGGAATATTAGATCTTTTTTAATCCGTCCTTTTTTCCATCTCAGTTCTACTTTTTGGATCTGTGTGACCCATAGAATGCCGGTCATATGTTACCTCATAGGATACTTGTATATATAAGGGAGTGAAATTGTATAAGGAAGACGTTAAGTTATAGAAAAAAAAAAGTGGAGAAAAGGATGAGATGAAAAATGCAACGGAATTACCGATCTAATAAATAATCCCAGTAAACTTGAATTTTTTATGGATAAAAGATCTTCCTATGTTATACTATTCAATTCTCGACGATGAATTGATTTGATAGATAAGATATTGTTATTCATAATATTGATTCGATTCAGTATCATCAGAATACAATTCTTCTCATTGAATTTACAGGAGTCAAATTTTTATCTCTATGGGATTAGATCCCGAGTTATTGCGAAATAAAAAAAACAATGAGATTATGGAAGTCAATATTCTCGCATTTATTGCTACTGCGCTGTTCATTCTAGTTCCTACTGCTTTTTTACTTATCATCTATGTAAAAACAGTCAGTCAAAACGATTAATTTGAATGAAACTCATTAGTTCTTAATAATTAAAAAAAGGGATGGAAACTCCAAGTATTAAATAAAATGATTGGGGTAGAATCAGAAGTATCTGAGATAGTATGGTAGAAAAAATTAGAATAGTATTCTAATTCTTTCTACCATACTAGTATTGTTTTATTAGTTTGTATTGTATACAGGGCTCCTTAAGGATAACAATATGTATGTTACTGTATGTACATCGAAATAGTAGATTTAAATTAAATAAAATAGCAAGCACTCTAATTCCATTTCTGTTCTTCACTAGATCCATTTGTATGGATTTCGATCAATCCAAACAAAGTAATCGAAGGCCAATTCTTCTAATTCATAGGATTTTATATATGTACCCAGGATATATCGAAAGAATCAACAGAGGAAGAATAGTATGGCGATACACTATAAGAAAAAAGATAACTAAAGAATATTTTTTTTTTTTGGATTCCCATCCCAAGAGAAGAAGTCGTTGATTGAACTATTAACAGATGATCCGCGGAGTTCTATGGTAGCTCCTTCAGATAAAAAAAAAAAGGAGTAGAATACTAGACCCCGCCCATGTTTCATGCTTAAACATGACATTAAATGAGTCAAAAAAAAGCATAAAAAACATTTCTATGAGTCTAAAACAAAGGATTACTTAAAAAATTGATAGAATTCTATTATTCAATTAGTAATACCCCTAGAGTCCACTCCTTCCCCATACTACGAGCGAAAGGGAAAATGTAAAGACTACCATTAAAGCAGCCCAAGCGAGACTTACTATATCCATATGAATTTTGTCCCCTATCTCTATGAAGGATATATTCCATTATTGATCAATAATCATAGTGAAATTAATGGCGCAGAGTCAAAATTAGGATGCTGACTTAAGACTATTGATGAACCAATCCAATGAACCCACTTGTAACAACTTCTTATATTATACAATATATATATAATATATAATATATAGGATTTATGGTAGAATCGGGAAGCATTGAGCACAACTACAATACACATACCCTTTCTTTGGAAATACCCATATGAAGGGAATGTTCCTAATGGAAGATGTAGGAATAAGAAAATAAGAACTATTGTTTGTTACCTCTATTTCCTATTTGAGGTAAGCCCTACTTTCTTTTGCTTTTTGTGAAAGAATTGGTAAACACCACCATTACTATCCCTATTCTATCCATTCTTTTTTTTTTATTTCCAATAAATGGCTCAAAACAATCATTAATAAACGAGGGTCGCTTCATCTCAATTGGTACTAATTTGGAACACGTCCAGAACCCATATTTTGAGAAATTAATTTACAGTCTTTTATAGATCCTACGGATCCTAAAAATCAAGTATCGGCAGGGGCCTATCCTTTTGCCTCCGCTTTTGCAGATCAAGAATTTGTCAAGTTAGATCCGCAGGATAAGAAAGCCCAGTCTTTTGTTGATCAGGCGACACCCAGATTTGAACTGGGGATAAAGGATTTGCAGTCCCCTGCCTTACCACTTGGCTATGTCGCCAATTTAAATAAATCTGATTCAAAATGGATAAAAATATTATCCCTATTCTATTACTATTTCTTTTAGGGATTACATTACTGAACCATTTTTTTTTTTTTAGTTATTTGGATCTTGACTCCCCTTGTACTTATTCCGTTTCTAAAATTCATTCCTATTTTTTATAGGATCCGATTTAGATTATTCTC